CATACATAATTATAGAATGAATTTCCAACAAGAATTTGGTTCTTTTTACGAACTTGATGTTGATAAATCCACCGATCTAGAAATTCATTTCGGACAATTGAACCTTTTCAAATTGTTTCTTTTTAAGAACCAAAAAGATTTGTGCTAAAATAATAGATGCAAAAAAGAACAAAAGGCCTTGGACACGTAATGGATCTTGAAGTACTATTTCCGCCTCCCTCTGACCAAATCCACCCACATTAGGATTGCTAGTTAATGGTTGATCAAGTTTGATAGATTCGCCCTCTGAAATAAGAAGTTCTGGTCCTGGAGGGATAATATCCACCACTTGACGCCCATCCAATGCATCCACTAGGGTTATTTCATATCCTCCCTTTTCTTTTCGTATTATTTTGCTTACTATACCCGCTACTGTAGCATTATAAACATTATTATTACTCTTACTCCCGTCGGGATAAATCTGGCCCCTTCCTCTGTTCCCACCTACATATATGGGATATTTTAAGAAGTAAACATCTTTCTTAGTAGCAGGGTCCGGAGAAAGAATAGGAAAGGCGATTTCACTATATTTCTGACCAGGAACAGGACCTATTACAAGAATATTTTTTTTAGTGGGACGATAGTTCTGAAAAGACAGATTGCCTATCTTTTCTTTAATCTCGGGCGAAATACGATCTGGGGGGGCTAATTCAAACCCCTCAGGTAAAATAAGAACAGCCCCCACATTCAAAGCTCCTTTTTTACCATTCCCAAGAACTTGTTTCAATTGCTTATCATAAGGAATTCGAACAACTGCTTCAAATACACTATCCGGAAGTACAGCTTGTGGAACCTCAATATCCACAGGCTTATTAGCTAAATGGCAGTTGGCACAGACAATACGGCCGGTCGCTTCTCGTGGATTTTCATAACCCTGCTGTGCAAAAATGGGATATGCATTTGAAACAGGTGCCCCAGTTATTATATATATCATGAGCGATAGGAAAATGGATCGAGTAATCTCTGCCTTTATCCAAGAAAAGGTATTTCTAGTTTGCATGGTCCAATCATTGATCCCGAAAATTTCTACAATAAAATTAGGTAGGTTGCTAGTATAGTTCCCTATCCCTGATTCTGCTATTTACTTAAATAATTTGACTCGAATCTAGGAAGAATTCTCCTGGATCGGTAGAAGAAATAAGTCAAATTATTAATGTTTTACTTATGTACAAAGTAACAAACCTGAAAATGGGATCAGTGGATCATTTTTTAGTCATTTATTGAATGATAAATCACTACAAGTGACGGAGATACACGATTTAAATAACGGAAGATCCAATATTTTAAAATTGTATCTACAATGACTGGAAAAGTGGAAACAAGACCGGATATAATTTGATCATTATGAGCAAATCCAAAATCTTTGTAAACAGATCCAATCATTAGTTCCCAACCATGGGGCGAATGGAAGCCTATACATAAATCAGTTAATAAAAGAATAGAAAAAGCTTTGATTGTATCACTTAAGTTATATAGGAACTCTTGAATCCAAGAGTTAAGAAGAAAAAGTTGTTCATTACCTAGAATAGAATAAGCACTTAGAATAACAAAAGAGATTATATTTGTAGAGAAGTACAAAATCATATGGATACGATCATGATTGTGTATCTTGATCAATTGGATTGTTTCTTTGTAAATTCCGATAGGAAGCTTTTGTAGATGTGTTTCTGGGTATTCTTTTATCATTTCGTCCAAGAAGAGGAGTCCCTCTAATTCTAGAACTTTTTTAAAAATATTTTTTTCTTGAATATGATTCAAGAAAATTTCAGATTGCCCAGTATTCCACCAATTAGTAACCCAAGCTTCTAGGCTTTTTTTAAATGAAAGAGAGATCCACCAGGGCAAAAATACTATAGATGCAAGATATAGAAGGGGAATGAATGCTTTCGTTTTTGCCATTTTTTCGTCTTTTATTTTTTTTTCATGAACTTACTTCATTCGTCAACTTGATACAATATTGAATATTCATATCAAACATAAGTTCTATTACAAGTCATATTGATTCTATTATCAATCTATTCTCTGTTTTTTATTTGTGCTTGAGTGGTTAGTCCTTAAATTTCGAAACAAGAAAAAAAAATATCTATTGTTTCAAAATATAGCAATTACTCAAATTTGAAGCAATTGCCCGGTTTCGATGAATGCACGAAAGAACCACTTCAGGATTAGGATTTACAGGTGAAAGAAGTCCCTTTTCGATCAAAATAGAAAATATTAAAAAAAAAAAACAAAATTCGCCTACTACCCACAATCCAGTCCAAGAAAATTTAAGAGAACTTTATCAAGACTATTGTATGATGTTATGGTCAAAAATGAGTGTCAAAACAAGGCAGAAGTTTTCGTTATAAGTGGTCCAATCCTTTGGTAATTTTGTTAATTATAATTAAGGAATACCAAAAAGAATAAAAAAAGAAAGAGAAAGTTCGATTGACAAAAAAAGTCGAGATAATTTACAAGATATAATCTATCTGTATCTAACGTATTAATTCAAAATAAAAAAAAAAGAATTTATCGGTTTTTCCCTCGTGTTAAAAACTAAGAATACGAAAGCATTCATTCTTCGCTTCATTTTTCAAAATACTTCAATTGGTACACGCAAGAAATAGGCCAATTCTGCAGCTTTTTGTTCAATTTCTTGTGGGGTCAAATTCTTCTCATTACGAGTCAAGGGAATGGCCCCCTGGCCTCTGATTTCTATATAAAGGACACGATGTGCATAAATACCCTCTTTCACTTCGATTCTGATGGATTGAATGTCTTTCAGAAGGAATTGGAGGAAAATGCGACGATTTTTTCCAGGAAATCCCCAACGAAAAATAGACGCTAGTCCTTCTTTTCTATCGAATCGATCATAACCGCTACCTACATTCCACGAAATTGTGCACCATAGATAAGAACTAATAAAGAGACCTGCGATCCCATAGAAAGACATCACGATCCCCTGTGGAAAAAAAATGATTTGCTGAGACGGAAATAAAGATATCAAATCTCTACCAAGATAACTGGAAGTTCCAACCAATAAAAACCCTAATGAACCTAAAAAAAGGATAAAGGCCCAGCAGAAATTGCTTGTTTTTCGAGATCCCCTTAAAAATTCTATCCATATATGTTCTGATCGCCAACTCATACTAGATCTAATTGCATTTTATTGGAATTTGAAGAATAAAAAAAATAACCGAAATAAATTTTACTTTACTTTTGTTGGTTTCCGAAGTAACTCTCATCAACTAGTATTATTCTGATGTGAACCTTTAAGAGTAATTCATCGAATTGTTTAGATCTAAAATAATAAGATCAACTGACATATAATTTCCTATAGATACTTATATATAGATATATTGACTTTATATCTATATCTCAGATATTCGCTCCGATTCCCATCTATTCGATTCTTTTTTTTTTCAAATATTTATAATTCATTTACTCAGATGTCATGTATAATCGTTTATGGAAAGAGTAAGCTATATGTTATACTCTATCCTATTAAATAAATATCTGTGTTATGGTAGAAGTCGCATTCTTAAAAATATATATATATATACAAGATTTGGCACCATCGTATTTAAAAATAAAAAATCTTGTTTTTTTGAACATGAAGAGATAAAGAAGCCATTGCAATTGCCGGAAAAACTAAGCCCACTAAAGGCACAAAAATAGAGGGTAAGTTGTTGAAAGTTGTCATAGAATGGATACCTCGATTTAATAGACTTAATATTTGTACCTGTTATTTATTATTATTGTTATGTTATTTATCCTAATTATATTAATATTTTTATCTGTTATTTATTGTTAGAAAAATATCAATTATTATAATGCATATATTCATATATATATAATTATTCAAAATTTCTTAGAATTAGAAGAATTCTATAATTATAATAAGTATATCTACATGAGTATAATTATTTGAATTCTCTAATAATTAGAATGAATCTAGAATTCTATATATAGATGAGTATATATATAGATATAGAAAAGGAATGTAGAACAGAATTTTTCATCTTTCGACATGAAATATATGTATGATAATCCACTTTTTTATTTATTAATTTATTATATTAATATTTTTTCTTTTTCTTGTCTTATAATTTTCATTTAATTAACTGGAATAAAGATTTTATTATAAATAAAAAGAAATATGTTACCAAAGAAAAATCCATTCTTTGGATTTTGAATTTGATTCCTTTAAACTAAATGAATAACTACTGGTTGATCACAAATCCAATTTTTTTTTTTTGATTAAGGCTCTACTTGATTGAATTTTGATTCAAAGGAAAGAAAACATGGAGGTGAAATAACTCACTCAAAATACCTTTTAAAGGATTACGTGGTACGATTGGATCGAATAAGCCCTTATGGAATAAATATTCAGCCGACTGTGAACCCTCAGGTAATGTCTTATTCAATGTTTGTTCAATTACTCTTTTACCCGCAAATGCAATGTAGGCATTGGGTTCGGCAATAATGATATCCCCCAACATACCAAAACTAGCTGTCACCCCACCTGTAGTCGGAGATGTAAGGATTGATACATAGAATAAGTTTTTATTTGATTGATAATCATATAAAGCGGAAGATATTTTAGCCATTTGCATCAAGCTCAAACTTCCTTCTTGCATGCGTGCTCCTCCGGAAGCACACACTAAAATAAGAGGTAAACATTGATTGGTAGCATACTCAATCAAACGGGTGATTTTCTCGCCTACTACAGATCCCATACTACCCCCCATAAACTGAAAATCCATAACCCCAATTGCTACGGGAATACCGTTTAATTGACCTGTGCCTGTTTGAACAGCTTCAGTCAATCCTGTCTTTCTTTGATAAGAATCAATACGATCTTTATAAGGTTCCTCTTCCGAATGAAATTCAATGGGATCTAGAGAGACCATGTCTTCATCCATAGGAGCCCAAGTACCCGGATCAATCGAAAGGTCGATTCTATCTGAACTACTCATTTT